TCCAAGCAAAGCTCTCCGCATCGCAATGCCTATTGTATCGGCTTGGCCTTTCATAAGTGGAGACAGAACAAAGCGCCCATAATAAAGACGTTTACTGTCTATTCTTGATTCAACACAGTTCCACTGTAGTGTCCGAGTAGATACTCTTACTTTCTCTCGAACCATAGTAATATTTTTTTATTTTATTGAATTATTTATTTCTCTTGTTTCTCTTGAAATTTATTCATTTCTACACACGTCTTTTTTTTGGAGGTCTACAGCCATTATGTGGCATAGGGGTTACATCTCGTACAAAAGTTAATAGTATACCACTTCGACGAATAGCACGTAATGCGGCGTCTCTTCCTAGGCCGGGACCTTTTATCATGACTTCGGCTCGTTGCATACCTTGATCAATTACTGTACGAATAGCATTTGCTGCTGCAGTTTGAGCTGCAAAGGGTGTCCCTCTTCTCGTACCCTTAAATCCGCAAGTACCTGCCGAGGACCAGGAAACCACGCGACCCCGTACATCTGTGACCGTCACGATGGTATTATTGAAACTTGCTTGAACATGAATAACCCCTTTTGGTATTCGACGTGCACTTTTACGCGAACTAATACGCCCGTTCCTACGTGAACCGACTCTCGACATAGCTTTTGCCATATTTTATCATCTCATAAATATGAATCAGAAATATATGGATATATCCATTTCACATCAAAACAGATTCCTTATTTGTACACTGAGTCCTTTAGCGAGTCTGATTATCCTTGTCTTTGTTTATGTCTAGGGTTGGAACAAATTACTATAATACGTCCCCGCCTGCGGATTAGTCGACATTTTTCACAAATTTTACGAACGGAAGCTCTTATTTTCATATTGTTCATTCCTCAATCTTAATTCTCAATGTACTTTTTGGTAGAAAATAAGTTTCTTGAAATTTAGAGTTTCGAGTCGTATTGAATAAAACCCATTTAATCTTTTGAATCCTTGTTTCGGAGTCGATAAATTATACGTCCTCTGGTTGAATCATAACGACTTACTTCAACTTTGACTTTATCTCCTGGCAGTATCCGTATAAAACTACGTCGGATCTTTCCTGAAACATACCCTAGAATCAAATCCTCGTTATCTAACCGAACCCGGAACATCCCGTTGGGAAGCGATTCAGTAATTAAACCTTCATGAATCCATTTTTGTTCTTTCATTCCAGGCAAAGCCCCCTTGAAGTATCAACTAATGGAGGAGAAACAATATTCTCACCCCCTTTTTTTTTACAAATAGGAAGAGGTTTCGGATCCCATTTGGGTATTAAAAGGATTACCATATATAACACAAAATTTCTCCGCCGATTCCTTCTAGTCGAGCTTCACGGTCTGTTATTATACCCCGAGAAGTCGAAAGAATTACAATTCCCATCCCACCTAAAATTCGAGGAATTCGTTGAGAGTTAGAATAGATTCGTAAACCGGGTCGACTGATCCGTTTTAAATTTAAAAAATTTCTATAAGGTCTTTTCCTATTTCTCCTGTGGCGCAGGGTTAAAACCAAAAAAGATTTATTTTTTTCTTGGTGTTTTCTGACGTTTTCGATAAAACCTTCTCGGAAAAGTATTTTAACAATATTTTCGGTAATATTAGTAGATGCTATGCGAACAACTCTTTTTCTATCCATATCCGCATTTCGTATAGAAGTTATTATCTCAGCAATAGTGTCTCTACTCATGATGAACTAAAATGATTGATGCCTCGAAATTGGATATAATCAACATGTTTTTTTTTCTTTTTTTTTTATGATTAGTTTATGATATATGAATTTTAAAAGGTATATGCGTGAAACATAATCTACGAATGAATCAAGTTCTTAATCTATTTCTTTCAAATATCCCAAAGAAAGATAAAAAAATATCAATATCTGATTTTTTTTTATAATACTTCGGGAGCTAATGAAACGATTTTAGTAAAATTTAATTGTCTCAATTCTCGGGGGATTGCACCAAAAATTCGCGTTCCTTTTGGGTTGCGTTCTTGATCAATCACAACTGCAGCATTGTCATCATATCGTATTATCATACCACTGTCGCGTTTAAGTTCTTTACAAGTACGAACAATTACGGCTCTGACTACTTCTGATTTTTTTAGGGGCATATTAGGGACTGCTTCTTTGATGACAGCAACAATGACATCACCAATGTGAGCATATCGACGATTGCTAGCTCCTATGATTCGAATACACATCAATTTTCGAGCCCCACTGTTATCCGCTACATTTAAAAGGGTCTGGGGTTGAATCATATTAATTTTTTAGTCTATTCTTCCAATGCCAAGGATGAAGAAAATAAAAGAAATATTATTTGTCAAAAAAAAAATCTGTGGTTTTAGTTCATCCTCGAGACTCATTTCCCTTGGTTCTATATTTTTAGCCTGAAGTAAGAAACTGCGTTCGTATAGGCATTTTTGATGCTGCTATTAAAATAGCCCTTCTAGCTATAGTTTCGGTTACTCCACTGATTTCATA